TTTAATCACACGACACAATCAAAACATTAAACTAAAAACATTAAACTAGCAAAAAATTAAAACAAAAAATTAAAAGAAATAAAATATTAAGAATTTCGAATAAATCCTGAACAGACAAAAAGATTAAAAAATATAGATAACATAAAAATTTTTTAGATTACCCTATTTATTCTTACTTTTAGTTATTGTTTCCATTTATTAGTTTTAGTTATATTATCTACTTAATGAATATTCTATTTAGTATTCTACTAAGATTCACTTAGAATACCTATTCTACCTATATAGGTATACATTGGATATATATATTTTTTTTTTTTTTTAAAGACTTTTTTACTTATATATTTTTGATTTATATATATTCTACTTATATAATTATACTTATATATTTCTATTTTATATAAATATATTCTATTCTAATATATAGAAATAGAATAAAATATATATAATAAATCTAATTTGATAAATAAATGTGAATTCTCATTAGAACATTAAATTTCTATATATTTTCAATCAAAAAAAACTTTTATATCACTTTTATATCACAACAAATCCAATAAACCCATCGCTTGAATGAAGAAACAATTCAAATTAATGGATAGAACAGGTATAAATAGATCGACAGATAAAATCCCATTACCTCAGATGGGATTATATTTATTTGATACATTCTTGTCAATATCAATGTGAATATCTTGAGTTCATAAATAAATATACACTGAAGAAAACAAAAGAATTAATTTAAATTGAATTTCAATAAAATTTAATAAAAAGAAATTCAATAAAAATCAAATACTAAAACTAAATAAATTACTCAAATTCAAATTAAATAGAAATAGAAAATTTAATAATAAAAAAAATACTATACAAAGATAGAAAAATAATATACAAATAAAAATAGAAAGAAATAGAAAAATATATAGAATATATTACAATATATAGATATAAAATAGATAGATATATTTTATAAGGAAATTATAAGGAAATATAGAATACCTGGAGCATTCAAATAGGTTTTTTTTATCGAATGATACAAACCCACTTTTCCAAAGATCTCTTCCTTCTTTTCGGCATTGAACATCAAATCAATTGCAAGGATTCGAATCTTTCTAAAAAAAAAAAAAAATCATCTGTACTTTCTTAACTCAAGTTGGAGAACTTTTAAATAGGTCAAAGGAAATCCTTTAAGCATTTCATTGATTGAGTGATCTCTAATCGCCTTTCTTTTTGTTTCTTTTAGAATCTAGTTTGATTCTTCATTCTGATCAAATTGTTGAGACAATTGAAAACGATATTTACCCGGTCCAGGATCCTTTATTTTTCCCTTGAATCGTTGGGTTTAGACATTACTTCGGTGGTCTTTAATCCTTTCAAACTGGATGCAACATATCAGTTTTTGTGATTTCTTTCTATCAAAAAAAGAATCAGATTAATGGTTGATTCTTGCATCATATACTTTCTTTTTGAACTTTTGAATCAAAAAAATTTGGTCAATTCTAAAAAACTTTATTCTTGGATTTGAAACTTGCTCGAATTGGATCCTTTCTATTTCGATTTACACTATACCCCAACAAAAAGTGAGATTTCGAGTGTAGAAATATAACAAAACAAATGATGTCGAGTTAGGAGCACTCTCATTCCTTTCCTATTCCTATATATATTATAGCTATATTATGCTATATAATATTCTAAATATTAAACACATATATATATAGAATATAATATTATGAATATAATATTATTCAATAAAATTCCAATTATATGCTTATGCTATATTATATATATAACTATTATATTAATATTCTTAATATTATTTATTATTATTTATTAATTCTTTTTTAATATTATTTATTATTATTTATTAATTCTTTTTTAATATTATTTATTATTATTTATTAATTCTTTTTTAATATTATTTATTATTATTTATTAATTCTTTTTTAATATTAATTATTTTAATTAATATTAAATTTTAAATATTCAATTTAAAATTTAAATTTCTTTTTTCAAATTTCTTTTTATTTATTATTAATTTTTTTTATTTAATTATTATTTAATTTAATTATTATTTAATAAATTAATATTATTTATTAGGGTATAATAAGGTAGATGTAAGAATCCATAGTTGATCATGTCCTTCAAGTCGCGCGTTGCTTTTTACCATATCATTTAAAACGAAGTTTTACTATAACATTCCTTGCGTTTTGAACTAGTATGGAATTCATTTTATTAGGGAATCCTGAATAGTCATCGGTTCAACCAATACATAGAAATCCCAAATTTGAATTTCTTAATTTCTATTGGATAATTTTCGAATATTCCAAAAGAAATAAGACAAAAAAACGAAATAAGCTATTTTTAAGTCTTTAAGTGAGTACCTAGGACGCATTTGCCTATCTCCCATTTATTCAAGTTCCACGGACTCCTACAAAATCATTAAAAAGATTCAATTTCTAAATTTTCCATCTAGATATCATTATTTGAATAAGGTTTTGTTTTAAACATATTTTTATCATCATAATATAAAAAAAACCTATTCAGATTCGGATTAACTCATTAATGATTTTAAATAAATAGGAAATTGGTTAAAAAAATATCCAATTTTTTTAATGCAGTAGTCGATAAAAAAGACTGATGTGGGGAAAATTGGAAATTGTTTTGTTATTCTTTCAGACTGAGTGCTAAAATCAGTATCGAAATACTCGAAGATCATCTTATTTATCAGATAGACTTTTTTATCAGATAGACTAAAGAATTGTCATTGAAATTAATTTTTGATATTCTATCTTATATGGTGCAGTGCAATTCAAGTTACCGAAGTTAAATTAAGGTATGAGACATTTTTTTTTTTTTATTTGATAGATTATATAGAATGATAGATTATAGAGAATATCTGGGACGGAAGGATTCGAACCTCCGAATAGCGGGACCAAAACCCGTTGCCTTACCACTTGGCTACGCCCCATTTATATTTCTATTCAACACTAATAAAAACTAATATTAATAGTGGTTCTTCGTCAATTCCCATCCAAATATCTAGGAAATATATTACTGTCTTGTTCGGATTTTCATATGTGTAGATATAGAATTCAACTGAATTGATTGCTCATAATAGATAATTCAACTAAGATATTGTATAAAAATATGATTTCCTCTATTCTTTTTTGATTTGAGAATTGAAGGATTTTTGATTGGGTGAGTTTAATAACACAATAAATTTAATAAAAATAAAGAAGGGTTCTTCGTCTACCTTACTTTTTTTTGATTCATTTTTATATCAATAACATATTAATAACTTAGTCATCAATCAAAATACAATTATCTTCAAGAACAAAATGTTTGTTATGCTTAATAGTTTTAGTTTAATTTGTATCTGTCTTAATTCTGCCCTTTATTCAAGCAATTTTTTATTCACAAAATTGCCTGAAGCCTACGCTTTTTTGAATCCAATCGTAGATGTTATGCCAGTAATCCCTTTACTCTTTTTTCTATTAGCCTTTGTTTGGCAAGCTGCTGTAAGTTTTCGATGATATTTTAATACTATCCTAAAATAATTCATGATTTATTCGAGAAAAAAATTATAGTAATTGAGAAGATCAGATAAGTCTTATACTCTAAGCTCTTAATTCAAACATTAAAGTTATTGTATAAACGCGAGAATTTTTGATCACCCCCATTTTTTTCATTCTTAACTTTTTTTTTATTCCAGATTCTATTAACGCCCTAATTGTAGTTATGAAAAAAAATTATAAGAAAGACTCGACTCTTATTCCAAATGAATTTCGAAAAATTCATTTCTATTTCTAGAAATCACTTCATTTCTTGGTGTTAAAATAGAAAATGTGGTATAAAAATAGAGAATCTATTTTTTTTTCCAAACCAAAAAAGATCGTGGAGATTTTCTAATGCTTACCCTTAAACTCTTTGTTTACACAGTAGTTATATTCTTTGTTTCTCTCTTCATCTTTGGGTTTTTATCTAATGATCCTGGGCGTAATCCTGGACGTGAAGAATAGAATAAAAATTCTAAGGGTTTTCTTGATTTTAAAATGTTTTTAGTATGTTATTTCTTTTTACCCAGTCTTTATCTATTCTAGATCTCGATTTGAATCTATATTTTTGTTTTAAATTAATATTTTAAATAGAATTTGCCATATAAATATTAATATAAATAAAGAAATTTGAAATTTCAATTTTTAACTAGAAATAAAAAATAGAAAGGAAATATTCAATAAAAAGAAAAATTCGAAATTAGAAATAACTATTAATAAATGAAATATTCAAATTATTCATTTTTTAATTTATTTAAATAGTTTAAATATAAATTAAATTAGTTTAAATCGAAATTAAATAGAAAATAAAATAGAACATTGAAATAAGAAATAAAGCAAAAAGATTTTCGAAATTTGAAAGAAAAGATAAAAAAAATTCAAGTCATCACTGGAACCGGAAAGAGAGGGATTCGAACCCTCGGTACGAATAACTCGTACAACGGATTAGCAATCCGACGCTTTAGTCCACTCAGCCATCTCTCCCGATTAAAAAAGAATAATTATAAGGATAATTATTATGTTCCATTACATAGCAAGTAATTACATTATACAACAAGTAAGGCTTGAAAAAAAAGGCTTTGCCTCTCTCTTTATTACTTTATTTCGTAATTACTTTTTTTCTTATTTAATTATATAATAATAGAATATATAATAATATAAATTCGAATTCTCTCAAATTCTCTATTTATTCTATATTTATTAAATATATATTTCGAATTCTATATAATTCGAAATTGGCTATTTTTCTATTATTGTTTATTTTTCTATTCTAAAAATATATTCTATATTTAATTTATATTAATTTGAATTTATTTAATTATATATTTTTAGAATTTCTATTATTTTTTTCTATTTTTTATTAATTTTGAAATTATTATTTATATAATTATATAAATAATAATTTCAAATTTCAATATACAAATTGAAATATATCAATTGAAATAGAAATAA